TTTACTTGACCTGTCTTTGTGTTTCGATTTTAGGATGGAATAAAAACTGACAACCTTTTTGATTTTTTGATTTGATTCATTTTTTTTCATCAAAACAATTCTAATTTTTAATTCTATAAGGTTGAATAAAAATTCGTTTGACCCTTTGATAGAATTGCTATGCTTAGTGTGTGACTCGTTGGTTTTTTTTAATAATAAAAAAAAAGTCAAAGCCCTATAGTATGAGGTATGAACTAATAAATATAGAACTAATAACCAACTCATCGCATCACATTATCTGGATCCAAAGAAGCAGTCAAGATATGATATTTTTGTCCTATCATTGCAGCAACTGAAATTTTTTTGCATTTGGCATAAACAATAAATCTAATGAACTGTGAAGCAAAATAAAATCTACAAAATATAAAAGGATACAGATAAATGGAAAGGTGAGAGAAAGAAAAAAAAATGAATAGAAAAGATATATGATTCCAATATGTAAGGTCTTTGAATCATTTCATAAAAGACAATGTAATAAAGCATCAATACAGATTCACAAAATTATATGATTTGAGTCTGTTCTTAGAAAAAAGTAAGAGCCTAGAGCCAATAAAGACTAAGAAGGTTGGCTCAAAAACAAATTTAATTAAGAGCTCCGTTGTATAATTCAGACCTAACCATTAATTAAGAAGCGATGGGAACGATGGAACCTGTGAATACAGAAGATTCAATTGAAAATGAATCCTACCGATTCATTTGGAAGGATGGCGGAACGAACCCGAGAACAATTCATCTATTCGGAAAAGTGAAAAACGAACCCTACAGCTGAAATAGACATTGAAAGAGTAAATATTCGCCCGCGAAAATTCCTTTCTTTTTTTTTTTTTTTTTAATATGAGCAATCCAATAGAATAAAAAACAAAATAAAGATTTTTATAAAAAATATGAAATATTTCAGATTTTTCTAATATCTAATAGTTATATATCCAAACTAATATAAAAATATCTAATAAATTAGAGAAATCCAAAAGAATCTCTTGATTCAGTGTATTATTACATGTATATCTTAATTCAATATTAAAATTTTTCATTCGCGAGGAGCCGGATGAGAAGAAACTCTCACGTCCGGTTCTGTAGTAGAGATGGAATTAAGAAAAAACCATCAACTATAACCCAAAAAGAACCAGATTCCGTAAACAACATAGAGGAAGAATGAAGGGAATATCTTATCGGGGGAATCATATTTGTTTCGGAAGATATGCTCTTCAAGCACTTGAACCCGCTTGGATCACGTCAAGACAAATAGAAGCAGGGCGGCGAGCAATGACACGAAATGCACGTCGCGGTGGAAAAATATGGGTACGTATATTTCCAGACAAACCAGTTACAGTAAGACCTGCGGAAACCCGTATGGGTTCCGGGAAAGGATCTCCCGAATATTGGGTAGCTGTTGTCAAACCAGGTCGAATACTTTATGAAATAAGCGGAGTAGCAGAAAATATAGCCCGAAGGGCTATCTCAATAGCGGCATCTAAAATGCCTATACGAACTCAATTCATTATTTCAGGATAGTAATATAGAAACAAGGGAAATAGATCTTTGAGATAAAAAAAACCTTCACCTTCTGTTTTTTTGTTTTGGAAAAACAATATTTCTTTTTCTTTTTCGCCCTTTGCATTTGATTTTTGCATTGCATTGAAAGAACCTATAAAAAAATGATATGATTCAACCTCAGACCCATTTGAATGTAGCAGACAACAGCGGGGCTCGAGAATTGATGTGTATTCGAATAATAGGAGCCAGCAATCGTCGATATGCTCGTATTGGTGACGTTATTGTTGCTGTGATCAAAGAAGCAATACCAAATACGCCCTTAGAAAGATCAGAAGTGATCAGAGCTGTAATTGTACGTACCTGTAAAGAACTCAAACGAGACAACGGTATGATAATACGATATGATGACAATGCTGCCGTTATCATTGATCAAGAAGGAAATCCAAAAGGAACTCGAGTTTTTGGTGCGATTGCCCGGGAATTGAGACAAAACTTTACTAAAATAGTTTCATTAGCTCCTGAAGTATTATAACACGAGAAGTAGAATATTTTAATTAAGAATTAAATAGTAGATTGTATATCACGTATATACCTTTCATTTTGCATTTTTTCATTTTATTTTTTTATTTATTTAAAAATAGAAAAGTCATAAAAATAAAAGAAATAATAAACTAATAAAAAAAGCATGTTGATTATATCAAAATTCGGAGACACCGCGGATTTTAGTTCATCATGGGTAAGGACACTATTGCTGATATAATAACCTCTATACGAAATGCTGACATGAATAGAAAAGGAACGGTTCGAATAGCATCTACTAACATCACCGAAAACATTGTAAAAATACTTTTACGAGAAGGTTTTATCGAAAACGCGAGAAAACATCAAGAAAGAAACGAATATTTTTTGGTTTTAACTCTGCGACATAGAAGAAATAGGAAAGGACCATATAAAAATACTTTAAATT